GTCCGGGGTATTTCTGTAAGTCCTCAGAATGGTATGATGCCAGAAAGGATTTTTATCCAAACATTAATTGGTCGTGTATTAGCCGATGATATATATATGGGCATACGCTGTATTGCCACTAGAAATCAAGACGTTGGGATTGGACTTGTAAATCGATTCATAACCTTTCGAGCACAACCAATAGCTATTCGAACTCCTTTTACTTGTAGGAGTGCATCTTGGATCTGTCGATTATGTTATGGCCGGAGTCCTACTCACGGCGACTTGGTTGAATTGGGAGAAGCTGTAGGTATTATTGCAGGCCAATCGATTGGAGAACCGGGTACTCAATTAACATTAAGAACTTTTCATACCGGCGGAGTATTCACGGGGGGTACTGCAGAACATGTGCGAGCTCCTTCTAATGGAAAAATCAAATTCAATGAGGATTTGGTTCATCCGACACGTACACGCCATGGACATCCCGCCTTTCTCTGTTCTATAAACTTGTACGTAACTATTGAGAGTGAAGATATTCGACATAATGTAAATATTCCACCCCAAAGTTTTCTTTTAGTTCAAAATGATCAATATGTAGAATCAGAACAGGTGATTGCTGAGATTCGCGCGGGAACATCCACTTTTAATTTTAAAGAGAAGGTTCGAAAACATATTTATTCTGACTCAGACGGAGAAATGCACTGGAGCACCGATGTGTATCATGCACCCGAATTTACATACGGCAATGTTCATCTATTACCAAAAACAAGTCATTTATGGATATTATTAGGAAGGCCGCGCAGATCCAGTCTAGTTTCACTTTCGATCCACAAGGATCAAGATCAAATGGGTGCGCATTCTCGTTCTGTCAAGAGAAGATCTACTTCTAACCTTTCAGGAACGAAGGATCCGCCGAGAGAAAAATTCTTTAGTTCGGATTTTTCGGGTAAAAAAGAAGATAGGATTCCTGATTATTCAGACCTTAGTCGAATTATATGTGCTAGTCGTTGTAATCTCGTAGATCCGGTCATTCTCTACCGGAATTCTGATTTATTCTCAAAGAGGCGAAGAAATAGATTCATCATTCCACTCCAACCGATTCAAGAACGCGAGAACGAACTAACGTCCCCTTCAGATATCTCAATTGAAATCCCCGTCAATGGCATTTTCCGTAGAAATAGTATTCTTTCTTATTTGGATGATCCTCGATACAGAAGAAAGAGCTCGGGTATTACTAAATATGGGACTCTAGAAATGCATTCAATCGCAAAAAAAGAGGATTTGATTGAGTATCGAGGAGGCAAGGAATTTAGGCAAAAATACCAAATGAAAGTAGAAAGGGTAGATCGGTTTTTTTTTATTCCCGAGGAAGTGCATATATTACCAGGATCTTCTTCCATAATGGTACGGAACAATAGTATAGTTGGGGCAGATACACAAATTACTTTAAATATAAGAAGCCGGGTAGCCGGGTTGGTCCGAGTGGAGAGAAAAAAAAAAAGAATTGAACTTAAAATATTTTCTGGAGATATACATTTTCCTGGAGAGACAGATAAGATATCCCGACATAATGGCGTTTTGATACCACCAGGAACAGGAAAACAAAATTCCAAGGAATCCAAAAGGGGGAAAAATTGGATCTATGTTCAACGGATCACACCTAGTAAGAAAAAGTATTTTGTTTTGGTTCGTCCTGTCGTCACATATGAAATAACGGACGGTATAACTTTAGGAACGCTTTTCTCGCCGGATCTGTTGCAGGAAAGGGATAATGTGAAACTTCGAGTTGTCAATTATATCCTTTCTGGAAATGGTAAACCAATTAGAGGAATTTCTGATACAAATATTCAATTAGTTCGGACTTGTTTAGTATTGAATTGGGACCAAGACAAAAAAAGTTCTTCTAGTCAAGAAGCCCGTGCGTCCTTTGTTGAAATAAGGGCAAATGGTTTGATTCAACATTTCCTAAGAATCGACTTGCTGAAATCCACTATTTTATATATCGGAAAAAGGAATGATCCCTCAGGCTCAGGGTTGCTCTCGGATAATGGATCAGATTGCACCAATATCAATCCGTTTTCTTCCATTTATTCCAAGGCAAGGATTCCACAATCCCTTAACCAAAATCAAAGAACTATTCATACGTTGTTGAATAGAAATACGGGATTCCAATCGTTAATAATTTTGTCATCATCGAATTGTTTTCGAATGGGTCCATTCAACGATATAAAATATCACAATGTGATAAAAGAATCAATTCAAATTACAAAAGATCCTGTAATTCCAATTAAGAATTCGCTGGGGCCTTTAGGAACAGCCTTTCTAATTACGAATGTTTATTCATTTTACCATTTAATAACTCATAATCCGATCTTGGTAAATAACTATTTACAACTTGACAATTTAAAACAGACTTTTCAAGTATTTAAATTTAAATATTATTTAATCGACGAAAATGAGAAAATTTATAACCCCGGTCGGTGCAGTAACATTATTTTCAATTTGAATCGGTATTTTCTCC